TATTTATATTATTACATAAAATTATTTAGCTTTATACCATATATATGGTGTAACATTAGATTATTTATTTAATCAGGAGGGAACTGTATTATTCTAAATTTTATGATATCACTTTTATTATTATTATTCATACCTTTAGCTGGTATATTCTTTATATTTTTTGAAACTTCATATGGTTTATCTTTTATATCAGGTAAACGTATAAAAATTATAGGTTTAATTACTACGATTGTAAATTTAATAGTTTCTTTAATAATATTTCTTTTATTTGATTTTAGTAGTAAACAATTTCAATTTATTCAAATTGAGGAACATTATAAATTAAATTATTTTGATATATATTTAGGTTTAGATGGTATATCAATTTATTTTGTTTTGTTAACTACTATTATAATACCTATTTCATTAATTTCTAATTGAAATTCTATTCAAGAAAAGAATGTATTATCTTTTGTAATAATAATATTATTATTAGAAACACTATTATTAGCTGTTTTTTTAGTTTTAGATATTTTATTGTTTTATATTTTTTTTGAGAGTATTTTACCTCCTTTATTCTTATTAATTGGGTTATTTGGTTCTAGTGATAAAGTTAGAGCTAGTTTCTATTTATTCTTATATACATTATTAGGTTCATTATTTATGTTACTTTCTATTATTACTATGGCATCTATTATGGGTACTACCGATTTTGATGCTTTGTCAAAAGCAAATTTTAGTTATTATACACAACTTTTTTTATTTATAGGTATTTTTATTTCTTTTGCTGTAAAAACTCCTACTATTTTTTTAAATACTTGACTACTAAAAGCTCATGTTGAATCTCCTTTAGCTGGTAGTATTATTTTAGCTGGTATAGTTTTAAAATTAAGTTTGTATGGGATATTTAGATTAATTTTACCTTTATTACCTAAAGCTACTTTAGATTATACTTATATAGTTTATATAATAGGTGTAATAACTATATTATATGCTAGTTTTAGTACATTAAGAACAATAGATATTAAAGAGCTTATAGCTTATTCATCTGTATCTCATGCAGCTGTATATCTTTTAGGTGCTTTTAGTAATACTATACAAGGTATTGAAGGAGCCATTTCTTTAGGATTAGCTCATGGTTTTGTTTCTTCAGGTTTATTTATTTGTGTAGGTGGTGTTTTATATGATAGATCTTCAACTAGATTAATTACTTATTATAGAGGTATGACACAATTAATGCCTATCTTTTCTATCTTATTTTATATTTTATCTTTAGGTAATTGTGGTTCACCTCTTACTTTAAATTTTGTTGGAGAATTTATGTCTCTTTACGGTGTATTTGAAAAGATCTCTATATTAGGTGTATTAGCTAGTAGTTCTATTATTTTCTCTGCAGCTTATACTATATTTATGTTTAATAGAATAGCTTTTGGAGGTAAATATTCTTCTTATTTCTTTAACTATGTTAATGATTTAAGTAAAAGAGAATTTGTTTTATTATTTTCTCTTGTTATATTTACTGTATTGTTTGGTATTTATCCTGCACCTATTCTTGATGGTTTACATTATTCTGTTTCTTCTTTAATATATAATTTTAATTAATAAAAAATCTTTTAAATCTTTTTTTTGTTATTTTTCTTTCAAGTTTTAATTTAAGTAATTTTAGATTAATAATATGCCACAATTAGTACCATTTTTTTTTGTAAATCAAACATTATTTACTTTATTTATATTAAGCTTTTTATTCCTTTTATTTAGTTGTTTTCTTTTACCTATGATGGTTGAATTATTTGTATCTCGTTTATATATAAAAAAATTATAATAACTTAATACTCAAAAATATAAATTAAATAAAAATTTAACAGAATAATAAAAAATTTTTTTAGGTAATCCTCTCTTTTTTTCATAGACAACAAAATTAAAAATTTTTATTACTAATATATACTTCTTGGTTTGATAAAAATATGTTTAATTGAGTATTTATCTTTATTTGCTATCTTATAAAAATTATAATATTAATAATATTATATATTTTTATTTAATTATGTGCCTAATATAGGTATAAAAATTTAATATAAATCTAGATCTTTTATAACAAAATGAAGCTGGAATATTTAATTAGTCCACTGGACCAATTTGAAATAAAAAATTTTTTTAGTGTGAATTGAGGTATATTTAACCAAAGTATTTCTTTAACAAATATAGGATTATATTTAATGATAGGTCTATTTATTATACTGTTATTTTATAGTTGAACCGTTTCTGATTCTGTGGTATCGGATTCTTGAACGATAACACAAGAATCTTTATATGCAAGTATACATAGTATAGTTATAAATCAAATAAATCCTAATAAAGGGCAAGTTTATTTTCCATTTATATATGTATTATTTATATTTATATTAATAAATAATTTAATAGGATTAATACCTTATAGTTTTGCTTCTACATCACATTTTATATTAACTTTTTTTATTAGTTTCTCAATAGTTTTAGGTGCTACATTTTTAGGATTTAAAAAACATGGGTTAGAATTTTTTTCTTTTTTTGTACCATCTGGTTGTCCTTTAGGTTTATTACCTTTATTAGTTTTAATTGAATTTATTTCTTATCTTGCTCGTAATATTTCTTTAGGTTTAAGATTAGCTGCTAATATTTTAAGTGGTCATATGTTACTTGTAATATTAAGTGGATTCACATATAAAATAATGAAATCAGGTTTAATATTCTTTGTCTTAGGTTTAATACCTTTAGCATTTATTTTAGCTTTTTCAGGTTTAGAATTAGGTATAGCTTTTATTCAAAGTCAAGTTTTTGTTGTATTAACTTGTAGTTATATTAAAGATTCTTTAGATTTACATTAAATTATAATAGAATTATATATATAAATTTTGATATAAATTATATAAATTTTTGTAGGAAAGTCCTCAGTTTATTAAGTGTTAATAAATATAATGTATTGATGAAGATTTAAGGTTAAAAACAGAAACAAAATTTAAAATTAATATTTCAGATATTAATATAAATGAACATATAACTAACACTAAATATTATTTTAGAATTATATATAAAGACAGAATCCGGCTTAATTATATTAAAATAAAAAAAAAATTTTTTTTTAATAAACAGGTAAAATATTCTATATTTAACTAAATTAGCTAATAAATATTTGAATAATTTTATATTTAAATTTATATTTTTTTTATTAAATATTTACAAAGTAAATAACAATAAAATTAGGCGATTTTATAATTTAGGATAATCTACATTATAGAGATAGAATTTATATATTCTTCTCACATAAGAAAATTGAGTTTGATGATGGCTCTGATTGAACGCTATCCAAGTGGTTGACACATGCTAATCGTACGTCATTATTTTTATAAAATAATGAAGTGGTGTACAGGTGAGTAAAATATTATGGCTACCTTAAAGAAAGGGAAAAAAATCCCTTATAAAGGAAATAAAACAAAAGTTTTGCTTTAAGATGTTAATAAATATATCGGGTAAGTAGTAGATAAGGTAATAACTTAACTAGCGACAAATCCGTAGTCGAGACTGAGAAGTTGATCGATCACATTGGGTCTGAAAAAAGCCCAATGCGTATTAGTACAGCAGTGAGGAATATTGGTCAATGGCCTAACGGCTGAACCAGCAACTTGGAAGAAGGAGGAGGTATTAAAAATTTTTAATACTGAAACTATGTATGAAATTCTGGATAAATTAATGATAATGACAATTATTTATTTATAAGTCTTGACCAAATTACGTGCCAGCAGTCGCGGTAATACGTAGAAGACTAGTGTTAATCATCTTAAATAGGTTTAAAGGGTACCTAGACGGTATATAAACTCCCGAGAGGGTAATTTTTTACTAGAGTTTAATAAAAGAAGGGGAGAATTTTTGGAGTAGAGATAAAATTTTTTAATACCAAAAGGACATCTATAGCGTAGGCGACCTTCTATTAAAAACTGACGTTGAGGGACGAAGGCTTGGGTAGCAATAAGGATTAGATACCCTAGTAGTCTGAGCAGAAAATTATGAATGCCATAGGTAAAATAAAATTTTACTTATAAATGAAAGAGAAAGCATTCCACCTCAAGAGTAAAATGGCAACGTTGAAACTGAAATCATTAGACCGTTAGTGAGATCAGTAGTGAAGTATGCTACTTAATTCGATAATCCGCGAAAAATCTTACCTCTATTTGTATAATAATTTATAATAAATTATTACAAGCGCTGCACGGCTGTTTTTAGTTAATGTCGTGAGATTTGGTTATACCTATAAGTAACGAAAACCCTCCTTTTATTTAATTTAATTTTTTAATAATATATAAGTTAAAGAATATTCATAGTCCACTTATATGGTAAATTATTAAAAGATTAAGAGATGAAATGCTCTCGCTAAAAACGGGATAATAGGGATTAAGACAAGTCATCATGGCCTTAATATAGAGGGCGGTAGGCGTGCTGCAGATACCTTAAACAAAGGGATGCTAAATTGTGAAATGGAGCTAATCCTCAAAATAGGTTAATATGGATTGTAGACTGAAATTCGACTACATGAATAAGGAATTACTAGTAATCGTGAATCACCACGTCACGGTGAATTTTATCCTCAGTTAGGTACTAACCACTCGTCAGGCGCTGAAAAAAGTACATGCAATAAGTTTGATTTGTGTTCATTAATATATATATTATTATTTATATATAAATAACATATAATTTTCGTATGTGTGACTTTAATTAGTGTTAAGTCGAAATATGGTTCGTGTAATGGAAATTGCACGGGATGAATTAACCTCAACAAATTTAAACACTTAATTGTGTATTAGGAAGGCTTCGTTTGTTGGTTTACGAGTTGAGCTGTAAACTCAATGACTTTTAGTCATCGTGGGTTCGATTCCTACTCTTCCTATCGCCGCGAGCTCAGTTCTTCGATATTATAATTTCTGAGATTTATTTATTATATTGCAATTAATTAATGATTTAAATACTTCGGGTACTCAAGGTGAATTTTTAGATATATTAATTAGTATTTGTATATTCTTTGCTATTTTTACTATTATTACCCCTAATCCCGTTATAGCTGTATTATTTTTAATAGGTTTATTTACTATAATATCTTTATATTTAATGGTTATAGGTTTAAAATTTTTAGCTTTATCATATATACTTGTTTATATAGGTGCAGTTTCTATTTTATTTTTATTTATATTAATGTTAATTAACATTAGAATAGCTGAATTATTAAGTAATAATAAAAATTATTTACCTCTTTCTATTTTAATTATAATACCTTTTGTATATATATTAGGACAAATAATACCTATAAATATTAATGTTCTTTTAGATAATTATAAAAATTTAATTATAAATTTTTCAATTTGAGCTTTAGATGATATAAATTTTGTTAGTAGTAATAATTGAGATGTTACTTTAATAGGATTAACCGATATAAATAATATTGGTAATATTATGTATTCTACTTATTCTATTTGACTTATTATAATATCTCTAATTTTATTATTAAGTATGGTAGGTTCTATAGTTATAACAATAAAATAAAAGTAATAAAATATTAAAATAATAAGGTTGATGTACATACAATATCACCCTTATCATTTAGTAAATCCCTCACCTTGACCCTTGTATACAAGTGTGGGTTTATTTACTATAACATTAACAGGTGTATTGAGTATGCATTGTTTCGAATTAGGTTGAAAATTATTTTTTATTGTTTTATTTAATTTAATTATGTGTATGTCTTTATGATTTAGAGATATTATTTCGGAAGCTACTTTTTTAGGTAATCATACCTCTGCTGTTTTAAGAGGTATACTTATAGGAGTTGGATTATTTATAGTTTCAGAAGCTTTATTTTTTTTAGCTATTTTCTGAACTTTTTTTCATAGCTCTTTATCTCCTAATATAGAATTGGGGGCTCAATGACCTCCTATGGGTATAAATGGAATAAATCCTTTTGAATTACCCTTATTAAATACTATAATATTATTGTCATCGGGGGTTACAGTAACTTATAGTCATCATTCTTTAATACAAGGTAATAGAAGTGGTGCTTTATATGGTTTAGTTTATACAATTTTATTAGCTATAATATTTACAATATTCCAAGGTGTGGAATATACAGTTTCATCTTTTACTATATCAGATGGTGTATATGCTTCTTGTTTCTATTTTGGTACTGGGTTTCATGGTTTTCATGTTATGATTGGTACAGCTTTTTTAGCCGTTGGACTATGACGGTTATTAGCTTACCATCTAACAGATCATCATCATGTCGGTTTAGAATCTGGAATATTATATTGACATTTTGTAGATGTCGTATGATTATTCCTATATATATCCTTCTATTATTGAGGATATTAAATATAAAATAAAAAAAAAAACATGGAAATATTTACAAATACAATAGAATTGCAAGTGTTGCATGAACAGAGCCAGTTGCTTATAGCAACTTTACACCCACATATGTCTGAAAGTTTTCTCCCTGTCGATGCCGGATTGGTTTTAGAAGAACGACCTACTCTTGTTACACCTAAATATATGGAAAAAAATTATTCAAATGACGAGTTTAAACGTAATTATCTGAGAGAAGATGATTGAGGAGTAGTTAAGGAATCATCTACTCTATTTAAAAATATGGTTAACACGCATAGGAAATTAAGAGGTAATTTTAGAGATATGAAAAGACATTTTAATGAAAAAAATAATCTTAAATTTAGACATAATCTTCAAGAAAATTTAAGAGAAAAAAGAAAATTACTAAGACGTTTAAATGAAGAAAGTCGTTATTATGAACATGCTTGTAAGAAATTTAATGATATAAAAAATGAAATGAATAGCTTAATGCTAAAACAAATACGTATAGAAGATATATTAAGATCAGTGGGAACCAGACAGCCCAAAGTTCTTAAATTACTCTCAAAATGAGATGGTATTAAAAAAGGTATTTTCTTTGTGATGAGAAAACAAGGTAGAATAAGTGTAGAACAAGGTAAGGATAAATATATGTTTAAAAGATCTGATTTAGAAAAAATAAGAAAAATGTATGAATATTATAATAAAAAAAAATAAGATAAATCTTATCTTTTTAAACATATAGGAGTTTATAGTTAGTCTCTAAGTAAATCTACGGTGGACAGGGATAAAATAAAAAGTGGGATACCTAATAGAAATAGGAAAGCTATACAAAATAATATAGTTTTAAAAGTGTATAAATTTAACTAAATAATTAATCCCCCGATTAATATATATTTAATATATAAACACATCAACAAGTAAGTAATTACTTGTTGATGTGTTAAAGACTTTAGTTCAAAGGTAGAACGTATGACTTTTAATCATTATTGTATGGGTTCGAATCCCATAAGTCTTAGTAATAATTTATAATGACCATAGGTTAATGGTAGACTATTCGCGTACCATGTGAAATGTGTCGATTCGAATTCGACTGGTCATATAATAAGTAATAATATAGGGTTAGTAACTTAATAGGTAAAGGGTTTTCTTGTCGAGAAAATAGATATCGGATCGTAGCCGATTTAACCCGTAAATATTTAAAGGAAAAGTTGCCATAGGTAAGGCAAGATATTTGCTAAATATTGTGTTTTTACACCTAGATGTTCAAATCATCTCTTTTCCGTAAATAGTAATAATATAGATTATTTTATATATTAAAACTTGATTAAATAATATAATTATTATTATTATTATAAAAATAGTAAGAATAAGTAATATAGATTCCTTAACTTAAAGGTAAAGTATACTTTTGATAAGAGTAGGATTAGCGTTCAATTCGCTAAGGAATCAAATAAGTTAGATAAATTAAATAATATAAGAGTATAATTTAAAGGTAGAATAGGAAGCTTCAAACTTCAATATCTCAGTTCAAATCTGAGTGCTCTTGATATTAATTGTATAAATAAAAGATAATGTAAATTATAGTAAAGAGAATTGACTGAGTGGTTTATAGTGGTAAGCTTGAAACTTATTTGGTCTATATGATCGCATCCGTTCGAATCGGATATTCTCTGATAAGACAGGTTAAAGCCTAGTGGTTAGGCGTCTCAATTGGGATGAGAAGACGTTATGTTCGAATCATAATAACCTGAAAAATAATATAAATTGTTATATGTAAGATATATTTTTGATAAAAATATCAATATAAGTATATAAAGAAACTATTATGGATAATTAGCTATATATTAAAGAAGAAAGATTAATCTAATTCTAAAATAAATTCAGTAATAAAGAAAGTGAATTGAAATATCTTAATAACTTTTAAAAAAAAAAATCAAACGAGATTCTAAGTTTAGTGTAAAATTAAAATTAGAGAAGCTTACAAGTAAAATGGATAAGATCTGTTTGAATAAAGGGGAACCTTCCTCTAAAGCTAAATATAATATATAAGCGATAGAGAAAGTACCGTGAGGGAAAATTTGAAATAGTAGTTTTATAAGCAGCTCAAGTAAAAATTTAAATAAAAAAAAAATGAGTGTACCTTTTGTATAATGGGTCAGTAAGTTAATATTAGAAGCAAGCAAATTAAATAAAAATTTGCCCAGTTAAACCAATTATGAGAAAATGATATAGTTTCTAATTTTAGACCCGAAGACTAGTGATCTTACTATGATCAGGATTATAAAAGTCCGAACGGGTTATCGTGGTAAAGATATCCGAAGAATTGTGGTAAGTTAGTGAAAGACAAAACAGACTAGTATAGCTGGTTTTCCGCGAAACCTATGTAAGTAGGTAATTTAATTAACATCTTAGCAGGTACAGAACTGTGATCTCGAGCAAAATAAGTTTTATGCTCACATCGGGGAATCGTGAAGATTTTATCGGAGAGTATTTGCACTCGGAAGGGCAAAGATGAATGTTAAATAATCAGACATAGTGCGATAAGGTTGTATGTCGAAAGGGAAACAGCCCAGAACAAGTGTTATAAGGTTCCAAAATTATTGTTAAGTGAAATTAAGGATATTTTATCAAAAACAATCAGGAAATAGGCTTAGAAGCTGCCATTTTTTGAAGACCTCGTAATAGAGCACTGATTAAAAAAAATTTTTTTTTAGATAAAAATACCTAAAATTTAACGGATCTAAACAATATACCGAAACCTTGTACGTATATATATATAATATAATGTAATATATACGGGGTAGCGGAACAATGGATAAATATTAGATTATATCTTTTTAAGATTTAAAATAAAGATGATCCAAGAGAGAATGCTGACATGAGTAACGAAAAAGGAATAAATTTCCTCGCCTTAAGCTTATGGTATTTTATTTAAATTTCGGTATCTAAGTTATACCCCTAAGGGGAAATTAAATATTTATATTTGAGCACGATGAAAAAGAGAATATTGTTAATAAAACCTTTATTTAGTGATAAAGGTTCTGGAAATTATAACAATTAAATTTATATTCTCACTTAAGTAATTAAGTTAATAAACCGTACCTAAATACTAACACAAGTAAGCAAGTAGAGAATACAAAGGCGTTTGAGTGAACAATCCTTAAGGAACTCGGCAAATTGACTACCGTAACTTCGGGATAAGGAGAGCCATTATTCTTGATAAATATAAAAAAAAATTTTTTTTTTGTATTAACATATCAAGTAAATAAGAGGAAGCATAAAATAATGTTGTACGACTGTTTAATAAAAACAAAGCACTCTGCAAAGAAAAATTATCAAAGTATTGAGTGTGATGTCTGCCCTATGTCGGCTGGGTAACGGATTTACTTAATTTAAAAAGTTAGGTTTTGAAGGATACCCCGATTAATGGCGGCCTTACCTATAAGGGTCCAAAGGTAGCAAAATTTCTTGGCCGCTAAATACGGTCCTGCATGAATGATTTAACGATACAACAGCTGTCTCGAGGATTGGCTCAGTGAAATTGAAATAGCAGTGAAGATGCTGCTTACCTCTAGATAGACGAGAAGACCCTATGCAGCTTTACTGTTACTAATTATGGATATAGTATGATAATTTCCAGCGTATAAGGTAATTGAAAAATGTAAATGAAACACCTTTATTTGTTCTATTATATTCTTTATGATTGGAAGGCAGTTTATGCGGGGCACAGATCCCATAAAAAGTACCTGGGTATATCCAAAGTTCAAATTGTAAATTTGTAAATTATAATTTACAAAAATAATTTATAAATATATTTATAAATTATTTTTCTTTTATTTTGTTATTAATTATAAATAATTATCCAGTTATTATTGTATTAAATACGATTTATTTTTTTAATTTAGGTAAGATTTTAACTATATGGTAAATAGATGTAGATTAAATATTAATCAATTAATTGATTAATATTTAATTATATTAATAAAGAATAATTATCTTTATTAATATGATAATTAAATATACTTTAAAAGTTTAATGGCTTAATCTTGCTTTACTGTTTGACTTACAAGTCTATCAGTCGCGTAAGCGGGGCATATGATCACAAGATGCAGAAAGGAAAGGTCTTGGATTATAGAAAAAGTTACGCTAGGGATTACTTGTTAGTCCTCCAATATTTTGAAATATTGGTAAAAATTTGGGTAAATTTCAAAAATAACTTATATTGTTATACAATTTTAAGTCAATTTGAAGCGAAGCTTATTTAAGCAAAATTATAAATAAGAACGTTCAACGACTAAAAGGTGAATAATGCTAATAATAATCCTTTATAAACTCCCAATGTCTTTATTAACTATCTAAATTTAACATATGTATAAATATTAATGTAATAAAATATTATTACATTAATGAAATAGATTTAAATATAATAAAACTTATTATTATATAATATAAAAATTATATTAATAATTAAATTAATTAATTAAATGTTAAATATAATAAAATCAAAATTAAGAATAAGTTCTAAATGATCTAAAAAAAGAGATAAAAAATTTGAAACTATAAGTCCAAAAAGATTTGGAGCTATAATAAGAAGTTGAAATAATAGTATATATGTTTATAATAAAAATACATTAAAATTAATGCCTGTAGCTAGTAAATTAGCTATAAAATTAATTAAAGGTTATTTTAATTTATATAAATTAAAATTAGAAAGATTCAGATTAGAAAAAGATTTAAGAAAAATTTCAACAAATAGAATATTTATTAGTAAAGGAGAATTTAAACATACTAATGATATAGTTAATATAACAATATTTTTTTATAATAGACAATTGTTAAATTATAGAAAATTAATTTGAGAAAAATATTTAAATGTATTTAGAAGAAAATTAATAATAAAAAATTTATTAATTATTAAGAATAAATGTTTAAATTTTAAAAAAGTACTAAATAGCAAAAAAGATATTATGATTAAAGAATTAGATATAAAAGATGTATCTATAATAGAAGGTCTTAATGAAGAAATCTCTATATCTGTAAGAAAATATGGGGAAAAACATTTAGCTAAATTAAAATTATATATATATTTTAAACAATTAGTATATATAAATAAATTTAAATTTAAAAACTATTATTTACAAAAATTAATAAATATAATAAAAAAAATATATAAAAAAAATATACAATTTAATTTTATAGATATTAGATATTTTAATTATAATAGTAATATATTAACACAATCTTTGATTTTAAAACTTAAAAATAATAGACAAAAATTATTACAATACATAGAAACAATTATAAAAAAAACAAATATACATAGAAAAAGTTGTAAATATATTTTAAAAAATAATTTATATAAAAAAAATTTAAAATTAATAAATTTAGATAGAATAAATAATAACTTATATGTTTTATTGTTAAAAAATAAAAAAAAATCAAATTATTTAAAAAAAACTATATTTAATAATCTTAAACATAAAAGAATTTCAGGTATAAAAATTTTAGTAGGAGGAAGATTAACTACACGGTTTACTGCTGCAAAAGCATTATCAAAAATTAACCATAAAGGTAGTTTAATAAATCTATATCCAACATATAGAGATACTTCTTCTGCTTTATTGAGAGGAAATTTTAAACCTAATCTAGATTATACTAAATTAAATTCTAAAACATCTATAGGATCTTTTGGAATTAAAGGTTGATTAAGTGGATATTAAAAATTAAGATAAGCTAAAAATATAAATAGTTAATAAAGACAATGAAATAGTCTGAACCATTTTGATAAAAATGGAAATGAAAGTTAAAACTTTTATGATAACATAAATTGAACAGGCTTATATGCGCAAGAGAGCACAAATTGAGTGCGCTGTTTGGCACCTCGATGTCGGCTTAGCTCATCCACATGAATGCATAAATCATGAAGGGTTCGACTGTTCGTCGATTAAAGAGCTACGTGAGCTGGGTTTATAGTATTAAGCCCAATCTTTTTGACAAGATTTAAAAAGATCAGGTGAATTGCAAAAACATGTTATGTATTTTTAGTATTATAACACAATTTGCAGCGAAAAATATCGTTCAACGACTAAAGTTACACTTCACGAGAACCTGAAACACATTATATATTGTAAATTTATAATATATTTACATATCTGTATAATAATTAATAATGATATTAATGAAATAGTATACTATTAGAGTAACGAATTAAAAAACTATGGTATGAACAAGTTTAATAAAAATTTAAAATGCTTTATAGTTTAGAAAATTTACAATATATAATGGTAATAAGACATAGTCTGAACAATAGAGGAATCTATTGAAATAGAGATAAAAAGCTCTATGATAACATAAATTGTTAATACGTCGTGAGACAGTATGGTTTCTATCTTCTAGAGGAAATTAGAGTAAAAAATAGATAGCCCCTTCGTACGAAAGGAGTTGGGTATATTGACCTATGGTTTACCTGTTGTTTATATGAATAAACGATTAAAACTTTCACTAGAGTTTTAAATGTAATAAGCATGGCAGGAAAGCTAAGTCGGTTAAAGATAAGTGCTGAAAGCATATAAGCGCGAAGTTTACTATTAGATACTCTTAAATAAACGTAATATAATATTACGTATTTATTAATAGGCTTTAGTTGTAAGTATCTTTAAAGAATTTAGACATAAAGTACTAATTGTTAATATACTAAATATAACTCATATTTTTATTTATATAATTATAAATTTAGCCTGGTTAGCATAAAAGTAATGCAATCGTTTTGTAATCGATTTAAGTAAGTGCGATACTTGCACTGGGCTTAAAATTTTTAGACCCAATGGTCAAGTTTGGTTAAGACATAATATTTTCAATATTAGTATCGAGAGTTCAAATCTCTCTTGGGTTGAAAGAAATTAGCTCAGCGGTAGAGCTGTCGTTTTACACACGAAAGGTCAGGTGTTCGAATCACCTATTTCTTATATATATGCGGATTGATGTAATAGTAACAGGTTTGTCTCATGATCAAATAATTTAGGTGCGAATCCTAAATCCGCATCAAAGCTAAATAAATATATATAAGCGGATTGATGTAAATAGTAACAGGTTTGTCTCATGATCAAATAATTTAGGTGCGAATCCTAAATCCGCATTTTATAAAGGCTATAGCTTAATGGTAAAGCCAGCTGCTCATGATAGCTTAGATAAATGTTCGACTCATTTTAGCCTTAAGGTATATTATTTATTAAAATCCGAGTGCTGGAATAGGTAGACAGTCTTAACTTAAGATTAAGTGACGCAAGTCGTGAACGTTCGAATCGTTCTTCGGATAATATTATAATTTATTTAATATATTCTTTAAACTAGCTAGTTTATTAAATATATATTTAATAGATAGAATCTACATTTATATCTATGGTTAGGCTTTATATAAAATATTTAATTTTTATATAGTTAAAAAAAAAATTATATTATGTTTAAAAGACTTTAGGTTCAAATTTTTCATATGAAAAATTTGAACTTTATCAAAAAAAGGTAAAATTTTGATATATCTTATTTAAAATTAAGCATTAAACGTAAAGGGGTTATAGTTTAATAGGTAAAACAAGGACTTTGCACGTCTTGAATTCAGATTCGATTCCTGATAACTCCAAATTGAATTAGTTTTAACTCGAAAGCTCAATTGTAGAAGGGAAGACTATATTATATAAATTAAGTCACATGTTTATAGGGATTACTTGTCTAAATAATGATTATAAAATTACATTGGTAAAGAAGTGAGCATGGTTTTACCTAGGAAAAATTATGAACAACCAAAAGGTGACTAAATAGTCGTATTATAACTAAGGGCTATCTAGGTTATAGGATAATGAGATAGGTAATACCTAGTAAATTATTAAATTAAATATTAAAAAAAAAAAAGCTAAATTGTTGAAAGATTTATAAAGTAAAAAGTAAGGAAATCTGAAATAAATTTTTTCAGATAGTAGATAAAGCTAAAAATAAAAAGAATAATCAAGATAAGATATATATAATAGGAAAGTTAAAAATATCTAATGGTTAATAAAAATTAATAGCTCGAATAGCTTAATCGGTAGAGCAAAATATTGAAGCTATTTGTGTATAAGTTCAAGTCTTATTTCGAGCAAGTAAAAGATAATGGGTATGCTGAAATTTGGTAACCAGGTTCCACTTAGGATGGAATAGTTTTAACTTTACAAGTTCGAGTCTTGTTACCCATATAATATGTTGTTGACTAATAGGTAAGTCATAAATTTTTGGTATTTACTAATGAGTGTTCGAATCGCTCCAACATAAAAAGGATTAGCCAGGATAGTTTAATAGGTAGAACAATAATTTCATGAATTAAGAATGAGAATTCAAATTTCTCTCCCGGCTTAAATTTTTTAAGAAATTAAAAATTGTAGGTGGGTATAGTTTAATAGGTAGAACAGCTGTATGTGGCATAGTATATCCTTGTTCAATTCAAGGTACCCTCCTAAAAATATTTAATAAACGTTATATAAATTTAAATATGAAACACGTATTCAATAAAAATAACATAAATAGTTGAACCAATTAAATTTATTTAGAAACTATCAAACTAAAAGTGAGTCAAAAGATGAATCGGTCAATCAAAGTAGTATCTTTAACATAACAATGTGAAAAGAAAGATGATTTTTATCTTCTAATGCTAAAGATATAGGAACATTATATTTAATGTTTTCTATATTTTCAGGGTTATTAGGTACAGCTTTTTCTGTTTTGATTAGACTAGAATTATCAGCCCCAGGTGTACAATATATAGCAGATAATCAATTATATAATAGTATTATAACAGCTCATGCTATTATGATGATCTTTTTTATGGTTATGCCTGGTTTAATCGGAGGTTTCGGGAATTTTCTATTACCTCTATTAGTAGGTGGTCCTGATATGGCATTTCCTAGATTAAATAATATAAGTTTTTGATTATTAATACCTAGTTTATTTTTATTTATTTTTGCTTCTATTATTGAAAATGGTGCGGGTACAGGTTGAACTCTTTACCCTCCATTATCAGGTATACAAAGCCACAGTGGTCCAAGTGTAGATTTAGCTATATTTGGTTTACATTTAAGTGGTATTAGTAGTTTATTAGGAGCAATTAATTTTATAACAACAATAATTAATATGAGAAGTCCTGGTATTAAATTACATAAACTTGCATTATTTGGTTGAGCAGTTGTTATAACAGCTGTTTTATTATTATTATCTTTACCTGTTTTAGCTGGTGCAATTACTATGGTATTAACTGATAGAAACTTTAATACATCTTTCTTTGAAATAGCTGGTGGAGGTGATCCTATATTATACCAACATCTTTTCTGATTCTTTGGTCATCCAGAGGTTTATATATTAATTATACCTGGTTTTGGTATAATAAGTACTGTAATATCAGCTAGTTCAAGTAAAAATGTTTTCGGTTATCTTGGTATGGTTTATGCCATGATGTCTATTGGTATTTTAGGTTTTATTGTTTGAAGTTGAGTTATGATGGCTTCACTCTATAGTGATATAGAGATTCTAATTAATTTCGCTATATGCTGGAACAGTTTAGTGCTAATTAGTACCTTGCAAGGTAAAAATCAAATTAGCTATACTCAATCAGCAGACAATCTGTTTTTAAATACCTTAAAAAGTAACAAACAGAGTGTTTCAGAGATTACACGCAAAACATCTTTTAATTTTTCCGCATTTCGTATTTATTATAATACATTATTTAAAAATAGTGATCATTTAACTGATGAATGATTAACTTGGTTTATTGGATTTGTAGAAGGAGATGGAGCTATACAAACTTACGACAATGGTAAAAGAGTTCGCTTTGTTCTTACTCAAAAAGAAAGTGATATATTACAAAAAATACAATTTAAACTTAACATAGGTGTTGTTAAACATTTTCCTCAAGGGAAAAGAGGTAAAAATAATGATTTTTATAGATGAATGGTTGATAACCCTTCACATATTTTACTTTTAGCTTTTTTATTTAATGGTAATTTAGCTCAAAATCATAGAATTGAACAATTAGCTTTATGAGTTAATGCTTTAAATAATCGTTTTGGTTCTGAAACTTTAAAGTTAAATAATACTCCTGTATCAATTACTTTAAAGGATGCTTGATTATCAGGGTTTACTGATGCTGAAGGATGTTTTAATGTATCTATTACAGCAAATTCAAGATATACATTAGGTTATGTTATAAAAATGCGTTACATATTAGACCAAAAAGAAACTGTTATACTAAATAAAGTATATGAATTATTTGGATTTGGTAAAGTAACATTAAGATCTGGAACTGATAATGTTTATCGTTATACTGTTACTGGATTTAAAGCATTAAATGATGTAATAACATATTTTAAAATGTTTCCTTTACAAACTAAAAAAGCTTTTTCTTTTGAAAAATGATTAATTGTACATAACCAAGTGTTAAATAAATTTCATTTAACTTATGAAGGTTTATCACAAATAAGAACTCTACAAAAACAAATTAATTTAAATAATAGTGTAACTAATAAAACAGGAAAAGCTTAAAGATGAAGATATAATCCGATACTTCTTGTGAAAGAAGCATACAAATATCGTATGGGTAAATATAATATATTTACTAACAATTTAGCATCATATGTATACTGTTGGTTTAGATGTTGATACGCGTGCGTATTTCACAGCTGCAACATTAATTATCGCTGTACCTACTGGTATTAAAATATTCTCATGATTAGCTACATGTTACGGTGGTTCTTTACATTTAACACCTGCTATGTTATTTGCTTTAGGTTTTGTTGTTATGTTTACTATAGGTGGATTAAGTGGTGTTGTTTTAGCGAATGCATCACTTGATATTGCTTTCCATGATACTTACTACGTGGTTGCTCATTTTCACTATGTATTATCTATGGGTGCTGTTTTTGCTTTATTTAGTGGTTGATACTTCTGAATACCAAAAATTTTAGGTTTATCTTATAACATATTTGCAAGTAAAGTTCATTTTTGAGTTTTATTTATAGGGGTTAATTTAACATTCTTCCCTCAACATTTTTTAGGTCTGCAAGGTATGCCTAGAAGAATAAGTGATTATCCTGATGCTTTTGCAGGTTGAAATCTAGTAAGTAGTTTTGGATCTATAATTAGTGTAGTTGCTACTTGATATTTCTTAAATATTTTATACTTACAATTAACTCAAGGTACTCCTGTATCTAGATATCCTTGATTAACACCACAATATTTTAGTGATCTATTCCAAACATTATTTAATAGAAATAATAATTCTCTGGAATGATGTTTAAATAGTCCACCTAAACCTCACGCATTTGTAAGTTTACCTTTACAATCTTAGTAAAAATTATTATTAATGATTTCTATGTTCTAATAAAATTTAAATAATTATTATTTAAATTTTAAACATGTTAGTTTAATGGTTAGAATATCGTGCTACGGACACGTTGATATAAGTTCGAATCTTATACATGTTTAATTTTTAATTCTTATTAGCTCAATGGTAGAGCAAAATACTTCTAATATTTTGATCCTAGTTCGAATCTAGGATAAGAAAATTTATAATTTAATTAGCTCCTATAGCTCAAGGGTAGAGCAAAATACTGTTAATATTTGTATAGATGTTCGAGTCATCTTGGGAGCTTTATTTTTCATTTTTAGTATATAAGATACTAATATTTTATTCATTTACAATATATAACAATATTTTTAAACATGTTAATTTAATTCTTATTAGTTTAAGGATAGAGCAAAATACTTTTAATTTTTTTTTTAAATTATAGATATATTCTTATTTATTTTCAGTTTACAATAGAGGATTTCCTCAAAGAAAAGTCTAAAATATAAATAAGATGATACAAGCAGCAAAAATAATAGGTACAGGTTTAGCTACAACAGGTTTAATAGGTGCGGGTGTTGGTATTGGTGTAGTTTTTGGTGCATTAATATTAGGTGTTGCTAGAAACCCTACATTAAGAGGTCAATTATTCTCATATGCAATTTTAGGTTTTGCTTTTGCTGAAGCTACTGGATTATTTGCTTTAATGATGGCTTTCTTATTATTATACGTTGCTTAATTTAATTTGATAATAATTAATTAGTTAACATAGATATAATTAATTTAATGAGGTGTCAGATTGTTTTTATCGTTAGTTTATATCGAATAATTATTTAACAGTTTAAAATAGTAATTATATATTAAGTTAAAAAAGAAATATAAAGTAAAAATAAATAAAAAAAAAAAATGTTTTTTAAAGATATTGTTCAATTTTTAGCAAATTTTGTTTTTGGAAATGCAATTAAATTAGATGCTCCTACGCCTTGAGGTTTATTTTTTCAGGATAGTGCAACACCTCAAATGGAAGGTATAGAAGAATTACATAATGTTATAATGTTTTATTTAGCTATAATATTATTTACTGTAACATGAATGATGATAACAATGATAAGAAGTTTTGTTTCAACTAAATCTTTAATTTCACATAAATATATGAACCATGGTACATTAATAGAATTAATTTGAACTATTACACCAGCAATTATATTAATACTTATAGCTTTCCCATCATTTAAATTATTATATTTAATGGATGAAGTAATGGATCCATCTTTAGTTATATATGGAGAAGGTCATCAATGATATTGAAGTTATCAATATCCAGATTTTACTAATGGAGATGGTGAATTTATTGAATTTGATTCATATATTGTACCAGAAACAGATTTAGAAGAAGGTACTTTAAGAATGTTAGAAGTTGATAATAGAGTAATTATACCTGAATTAACACATACTAGATTTGTTTTTTCAGCAGCTGATGTTATACATTCTTTTGCTTGTCCTGCTTTAGGAATTAAGTGTGATGCATATCCAGGGAGATTAAATCAATCATCTGTCTATTTAAATAGACAAGGTACTTATTTTGGACAATGTTCAGAAATATGTGGTATATTACATAGTTCTATGCCTATTGTAATACAATCTGTAAGTCTTAAAAAATTCTTACTATGATTACGTGATCAAATGGGAGATTAATTAGGTAAGATATAATATTTGAATATATAGTTATAAATCTAAAAAAGCAAATGATGTTTACGGCATTATTTATATCTTTAATTGGGTTAATAGGGTTCACCTTTAATAGAAAAAACCTAATAATGATGCTTATTTCTATAGAAATAATGTTATTAGCGATCACATTCTTAATATTAATGAGTTCCATAAATATAGATGATATCCTTGGTAATACATTTGCTATTTATATTATTACTATAGCAGGTGCAGAATCTGCTATAGGTTTAGGAATTTTAGTTGCTTTTTATAGATTGAGAGGGAGTATAGCAATACAATATAGTTAATGTATTTAGTTATTATTTTATTACCTTTATTAGGTTCTATTATTTCAGGGTTTTTTGGTAGAAAAGTGGGTGTTAAAGGAGCACAATTAATTACATGTAGTTTAATTATTATAACTACTTTATTAGCTGTATTAGCTTTTTTTGAAGTAGGTTATAATAATATACCTATAGAAATAAATCTTATAAGATGAATAGATTCAGAATCTCTTTATGTTCTATGAGGTTTTTATTTTGATAGTTTAACTGTTTGTATGTTAATACCTGTATTAATAGTTTCTAGTTTAGTACATATTTATTCTATAGGTTATATGAGTCATGATCCTCATGTTCAACGGTTTTTTAGTTATTTAAGTTTATTTACTTTTATGATGATTATACTTGTAACAGCTAATAATTATCTTTTAATGTTTTTAGGTTGAGAAGGAGTTGGTGTTTGTTCATATCTTTTAGTAAATTTCTGATTTACTAGAATAGCAGCTAATCAAAGTTCTATTTCAGCTTTTTTAACTAATAGAGTTGGAGATTGTTTTTTAACAATTGGTATGTTTATGATAATATGATCTTTTGGTAATATAGATTATAGTACAGTATTTTCTTTATCGCCTTATATGAATCAAAATCTTGTAACTTTAATTGGAATTTGTTTATTAATAGGTGCTATGGCTAAAAGTTCTCAAATAGGTCTTCACGTTTGATTGCCTATGGCGATGGAAGGTCCTACACCTGTTAGTGCATTAATTCATGCTGCTACAATGGTAACAGCAGGAGTTTATTTATTAATAAGAAGTTCACCTATTTTAGAATACAGTTCAACTGTTTTATTACTATGTTTATGATTAGGAGCTATAACAACAGTATTTAGTAGTTTAATAGGTTTATTCCAACAAGATATCAAAAAAGTTATTGCTTATAGTACCATGAGTCAATTAGGTATGATGGTAATAGCTATAGGTTTATCATCTTATAATTTAGCTTTATTTCATTTAGTTAATCACGCTTTTTATAAAGCTCTTTTATTTTTAGGTGCTGGGGCAGTAATTCATTCTGTAGGTGATAACCAGGATTTTAGAAAATATGGAGGTTTAAAAGCATTTTTACCTTTAGTATATTCTGTAATGTTAATAGCTTCATTTAGTCTTGTTGCTATACCTTTCATGACAGGATTCTATTCTAAAGATTTTATACTTGAATCTGCTTATGGTCAATATTATATATCAAGTACTATTGTTTATTTTATAGCTAGTATTGGAGCTATTTTTACTACATTATATTCAGTTAAAGTTTTATATTTAACATTTTTAACTAATCCTAATGGACCTTTAAATAGCTATAAACATGTAGATCAAGGTAATATTTTTATTAATTTACCTTTAATAATTCTAGCTATTTTTTCTATCTTTTTTGGTTATTTAACTAAAGATATTTTTATTGGTTTAGGTACAGGATTCTATTCTGATAATAGTTTATTTATTCACCCTAGCCATGAAATTATGTTAGATACTGAATTTGCTGTTCCTACAATATTTAAATTATTACCTTTTATATTCACTATTAGTTTAAGTTTAATTGCATTTATTTTTTCAGAATTTTTTGGTAAATTGCTTATTAATTTTAAATTTACTAGTTTAGGTTATAATATCTTTAGCTTTTTTAATCAAAGATTCTTAATTGAATTTTTCTATAATAAGTATATTACAGATATTGTTTTAAAATTAGGTGGTCAAACTACTAAAATTTTAGATAAAGGTTCTGTTGAATTATTAGGACCTTATGGTTTAGAAAAAACTTTATTAAAATTAAGTAATAATATAGGTAGTTTAAGTACAGGTGTTGTTACATCTTATGCTTTATATATATTAATTGGTTTAATTTTTTATCTTTGCTTATTATATTTTAGTTTTATAGATAATAATATTTTATTTTTAATCTTTTTTGCTATTTTTTTTACTATAAATAATAAATAATATTTTTATGTTAATTTCTTCTATTTTATTATTATTATTATCTAACTCCTAATAGTTTAAAGCGTGATATATCTATATATTATTCTAGAATAGGTA